AACAAGTCAAGAAAGAATTGATAAAACAAATCAAAATACAATTGACTTTATTTCCAATATAAAAAAGTCACTTTTTCATATTCGTAATAATAAAAATTCAAAGATGTTGGGGGACTTATCCTCCTTGTCACAAGCATATGTATTTTACAAATTATCACAAACACAAGTTATTAACTTGGATAACTTAAGATCTGTTCTTCAATATACCAGAACATCTTTTTTTCTTAAGACTGCAATAAAGAGTTATTTTGGAACACAAGGCATATGTCATTCCGAATTAAATCATAAGAAATTTAGGAATTCTGGAATGAATCAATGGAAAATTTGGTTAAGAGATCATTATCAATACAATTTATCTCAGATTAAATGGTCTAGATTAATATCACAAAAATGTGGAAATAGAGTCAATCAACGTCGTACGACTCAAAAAAATAAGGATTTAAGCAAATGGGATTCAGATCAAAAAGGCCGATTAATGCATTACAACAAACAAAATGATTATGAAGTATCTTCATTACCGAATCACAAAGGGAATTTAAAAAAATACTATAGATATGATCTTTTATCATATAAATCTATTAATTATGAAAATAAGAGGGCCTCATATATTTATGGATCACCATTACAAGCAAATAAGAAACAAGAAATTTCTTATAATTACAACACAGAGAAACACCAATTATTTGATATGCTGGGAGGTACCCCTATCAAAAATTATCTAGGAGAAGGTGATATTCTGTATATGGAGAAAACTGTGGATAGAAAATATTTTGATTGGAAAAGTCTCCATTTTTGTCTTAGAAAAAAAGTCGATATTGAAGCATGGATCGAGTTCGATACCAACAGTAATAAAAACACTAAAACCGATATTAAGAATTATCAAATAATTGATAAAAGTCATAAGATAGGTCTTTTTGATCTTACGATTCATCAAGATCAAGAAATCAATCCACCCAATCAAAAAAGATTTGATTGGATGGGAATGAATGAAGAAATAGTAAATCGTCCCATATCGAATCTGGAATTTTGGTTCTTGCCAGAATTTTTGCTACTTTATAATGCCTATACAATGAAACCATGGGTTATACCAAGCAAATTCCTTCTTTTAAATTTGAATATAAATGAAAATGTTAGTGAAAATAAAAACATCAATGGAAAGCAACAAAAGGATCTTTTTATCTCATCGAATAAAAAAAAATCTTTTGAATTAAAGAATCGGAATCAAGAAGAAAAAGAACCTGCGGGCCAAGGAAATCTTGGAGCAGACGCACAAAACCAAGGAAATATTGAACCCCTTCTCTCAAACCAACAAAAAGATATTGAAAAAGATTATCCTAGATCAGATACAAAAAAAGAGAAAAAAAAAAAAGAATACAAGAGCAACACAGAAGCAGAACTCAACTTATATCTGAAAAGATATTTACTTTTTGAATTGAGATGGGCCGATGGTTTGAATCAAAAAATGATCAATAATATTAAGATATATTGTCTCCTGCTTAGACTGATAAATCCAAGAGAAATTGCTATATCCTCTATTCAAAGGAGAGAAATAAGTCTGGATATAATGCTAATTCAAAAGAATTTAACTCTTACAGAATTGATGAAAAGTGGGCTATTTATTATCGAACCCCTTCGTCTGTCTGTAAAAAATGATGGACAATTTTTTATGTATCAAACCATAGGTATTTCATTGATTCATAAGAGTAAGCAAAAAACGAATCAAAGATATCGAGCAAAAAGCTATCTTAATAAGAACAATTTTGATGAATCTATTCAAAAACATAAAAAAATAACTGAAACTAGAGACAAAAATCATTATGATTTGCTTGTTCCTGAAAAGATTTTCTCGTCTAGATGTCGTAGAGAATTGAAAATTCTAATTTGTTTCAATTCAAAGAAGAGGAATGGTATGAATAAAAATTCAGTATTTTGCAACGTAAAAAACTGGGGTGAATTTTTGGATGAAAGTACACATCTTGATAGAGATAAAAAGAAATTAATTAAATTAAAACTCTTTCTTTGGCCGAATTCTCGATTAGAAGATTTAGCTTGTATGAATCGTTATTGGTTTGATACCAATAATGGCAGTCGTTTCAGTATGTTAAGGATCAAAATGTATCCACGATTGAAAATTCGTTGATGGTCAATTTTGACCATATATCCCTATCTGGTATATGAAAGCAAAGAGATGCCCATGCGTCTTGTCTTACATTCCAGTCTAATATACGATACTAATTCACTGACGTATCCATTCGTTCAATCTAGAAAAAAATCAATAGAATCTTCTTAATTTTAGGACCCAATTATTCTCTTTTGTGAATGCGGAAATTTATATCCTTATGTATACCTATCCAACTGAAATTGAAAATTGGATTGATTGTTGATTAATTTTATTTGATAAAATCGGAACCCATCAAGATAAAGAAATTCAGATTGGTTGTTGTGTATACCCGATTAAAATGACTGGGATTATTATTATTACTGATAGGTAAAATTCATATATTAAAAAGGGGTTCTTTTATGATAAAAAATTCATTCATTTCAGTTAGTTCGCAAGAAAAAAAAGAGGGATCTGTTGAATTTCAAGTATTCAGTTTCACCAATAAGATAGAGAGACTTACTTCCCATTTGGAATTGCACAAAAAAGACTATTTATCTCAGAGAGGTCTGCGGAAAATTCTGGGAAAACGTCAACGACTTTTGGCTTATTTGTCAAAAAAAAATAGAGTACGGTATAAGGAATTAATTAGTCAATTGGGTATTCGAGAGACAAAAACTCGTTAATTTGAAGAGTCATTTTGAATTATTCGCTTAAATTTTAATGAACTTCTTTTTGCTTTCAGCAATTCATGAAAGAATGAATCGGGGAAAAACCTATGACTGCACCGGCTACAAAAAAAGATCTCATGATAATCAATATGGGTCCTCACCACCCATCAATGCATGGTGTTCTTCGACTCATCCTTACCTTAGATGGTGAAGATGTTATTGACTGTGAACCAATATTGGGTTATTTACACAGAGGGATGGAAAAAATTGCGGAAAACCGAACAATTATCCAATATTTGCCTTATGTAACACGTTGGGATTATTTAGCTACTATGTTCACAGAAGCAATAACCGTAAATGGACCAGAACAATTGGGAAATATTCAAATACCTAAACGGGCCAGCTATATCAGAGTAATTATGTTAGAGTTGAGTCGTATAGCTTCTCATTTGTTATGGCTTGGCCCCTTTATGGCCGATATTGGTGCACAGACCCCCTTCTTCTATATTTTTCGAGAAAGAGAATTGATATATGACCTATTCGAAGCTACTACCGGTATGCGAATGATGCATAATTATTTTCGTATCGGAGGAGTATCCACTGATCTACCTCATGGCTGGATCGATAAATGTTTGGATTTTTGTGATTATTTTTTAACAAGAGTTGCTGAATATCAAAAACTTATTACACGAAATCCTATTTTTTTAGAACGAGTTGAGGGGGTGGGCATTATTAGCGGAGAGGAAGCAATAAATTGGGGTTTATCAGGACCAATGCTACGAGCTTCGGGGATACAATGGGATCTTCGTAAAGTTGATCATTATGAGTGTTACGATGAATTTGACTGGGAAGTCCAATGGCAAAAAGAAGGGGATTCATTAGCTCGCTATTTAGTCCGAATCAACGAAATGACAGAATCTATAAAAATTATTCAACAGGCTCTAGAAGGAATTCCGGGGGGGCCTTATGAGAATTTAGAAATCCGGCGCTTTGATAAAGTAAGGGATTCCGAATGGAATGATTTTGAATATCGATTTATTAGTAAAAAACCTTCTCCAACTTTTGAATTGTCGAAACAAGAACTTTATGTGAGAGTCGAAGCCCCAAAGGGGGAATTGGGAATTTTCCTGATAGGGGATCAGAGTGTTTTTCCTTGGAGATGGAAAATCCGCCCGCCGGGTTTTATCAATTTGCAAATTCTTCCTCAGTTAGTTAAAAAAATGAAATTGGCTGATATTATGACGATCCTAGGTAGCATAGATATCATTATGGGAGAAGTTGATCGTTGAAATGATAATTGATACAAGAGAAGTACAAGCTATCAATTCTTTTTCCAAATTGGAATCTTTAAAAGAGCTTTATGAGAGCATATGGATGCTTGTCCCTATTTTGACTCCTGTATTAGGAATCACAATAGGTGTACTAGTAATTGTTTGGTTAGAAAGAGAAATATCCGCAAGTATACAACAACGTATTGGACCCGAATACGCCGGTCCTTTAGGAATTCTTCAAGCTCTAGCAGATGGGACAAAATTACTTTTCAAAGAGAATCTTCTTCCATCTAGAGGAGATACTCGGTTATTCAGTATCGGACCATCCATAGCAGTTATATCAATTTTACTAAGTTATTCAGTAATTCCTTTTGGCTATCGCCTTGTTCTAGCCGATCTCAGTATCGGTGTTTTTTTATGGATTGCCATTTCAAGTATCGCTCCCGTTGGGCTTCTTATGTCAGGATACGGATCAAATAATAAATATTCCTTTTTAGGTGGTCTACGAGCTGCTGCACAATCAATTAGTTATGAAATACCATTAACGCTATGTGTGTTATCAATATCTCTACGTGTGATTCGTTAAGACATAAACTTTAACTATTTCCTTTCTTTCTAGGAAAGGGGTTAAATGAGTTGAATAGATATTTTCATTTTTTTATTCATCATTTGGGTTGATGAACTAAAGCAGATAGTTATATGAGTGAGAGAAAACGGCTTACAAATTCGCAGTCAAAAGATTGAGTCTCATTTCCTAGGTACAAGAGTTAAGTGAAAGTAAACATAAGCAGTAGAAACTGTTTACCCCAAGATTGGTTGATTAATCATCATGGCTTGAAGCGGGTTCAAACGATCACTTGTATGGGGTTTTAAAACTATTTATTACCATATATGTATTACTATAACGAAAGATTAAGCCAAAATGAGTGGATGGTTAGGAACACCAAGGTACACAAAGGA